TCGCGAATCTAGAAATTCATTTCGGACAATTGAACCTTCTCAAACTGTTTCTTCTTAAGAACCAAAAATATTTGTGCCAAAATAACAGATGCCAAGAAGAACAAAAGGCCTTGGACACGTAATGGATCTTGAAGTACTATTTCTGCATCCCCTTGACCAAATCCACCCACATTAGGATTACTCGTTAATGGCTGATCAAGTTTGATAGATTCGCCTTCGGAAACAAGAAGTTCTGGCCCTGGGGGAATAATATCAACCACTTGACGTTCATATGACTCATCCGATATGGTTATTTCGTACCCCCCTTTTTCTTTTCGTATGATTTTCCTTACTACACCAGGCGCTGTAGCATTATAAACTGTATTGTTACTCTTGCTCCCATCGGGATAAATCTGACCCCTTCCTCTGTTCCCGCCTACATATATGGGATATTTTAAGAAGTGAACATCTTTATTAGTAGCGGGGTCCGGGGAAAGAATAGGAAAGGTGACTTCACTATATTTCTGACCAGAAACAGGACCTATCACAAGAATATTTTTTTTAGTGGGGCGATAGCTCTGAAAAGACAGATTGCCTATCTTTTCTTTCATCTCGGGCGAAATACGATCGGGGGGGGCTAATTCAAATCCCTCAGGTAAAATAAGAACAGCCCCCACATTCAAACCCCCCTTTTTACCATTAGCAAGAACTTGTTTAACTTGCATATCATAAGGAATTCGAACAACTGCTTCAAATACAGTATCAGGAAGTACCGCTTGCGGAACCTCAATATCCACGGGCTTATTAGCTAAATGGCAATTGGCACATACAATACGCCCGGTCGCTTCTCGTGGATTTTCATAACCCTGCTGTGCAAAAATGGGATATGCGCTTGAAATGGATGTCCGAGTTATGATATATATCATCAGCAATACGGAAATAGATCGAATAATCTCTTTCTTTATCCAAGAAAAGGTGTTTTTAGTTTGCATGGTCCAATCATTGATCCCGAAAATTTCTACAATAAAATTAGGTAGGTCGCTTGTATAGTTCCCTATCCACAATTCTGCTATTTAGTTTACTGAAATAATTTTACTGGAATATAGTAGTAGTAGTAGGAGAAATCCCTGTAGGGTAGAAAGAGTAAGTACGTCTTCAAATTGAAATGCTTTGCTTATGTACCTTGCGTTACAAAGTAACAAATATTATAGTTGGATCAATCATTCATTGAATGATAAATCACTACAAGTGATGGAGATATACGATTTAAATAACGGAAGATCCAATATTTAAAAATTGTATCCAGAATGACTGGAAAAGTAGAAACAAGACCAGATATAATTTGATCGTTGTGAGCAAATCCAAAATCTTTGTAGACATAGCCAATCATTAGTTCCCAACCATGGGGCGAATGGAATCCGATACATAAATCAGTTAATAAAAGAATAGAAAAAGCTTTTATTGTGTCACTTAAGTTATATAGGAATTCTTGAACCCAAGAGTTAAGAATAGCAAGTTCTTCATTACCCAGAATAGAATAACCACTTAAAATAATGAAAGAGGTTATATTTGTCGATAAATGCAAAATCATATGGATATGATCCTCATTGTGCATCTTGATCAATTGCATCGTTTCTTTGTGGATTTCTATACGAAGTGTTTGTAGATGTATTTCCGGGTATTCTTTTATCATTTCGTCCAAGAGTAAGAGTTCTTCCAATTCTATGAATTTTTCTAGAATACTCTTTTCTTGAATATCAGTCAAAAAAGTTTCGGATTGCCTAGTATTCCACCAATTAGTAATCCAAAATTCAAGACATTTATTAAATGAGAGAGAGATCCACCAGGGCAAAAATACTATAGATGTAAGATATAGAAGAGGAAGAAATGCTTTCTTTTTTGCCATTTTTTCTTTTCATCTTTGAATTGTTAATGAACACACCTCATTTGTTGAATCTATGTGATCTACTATTTCTATTAACCCTAAGTTCTATTACAAGGCATCGGACCTATGAATCTATTCCCTGTTTTTTATTTATGATTCAGTAGTTATTCCTTGAATTTAGAAAGAATACAGAAATAAAATACCCGTTTCGAATGACGAAATAATAAAAAATCTTGTTTCCGGATACCTCAATTGAATTGATCAAATTCGAAGCCCTTTTTGATGAATGCTTAAAAGAACCAATTCAAGCAATTAATGAATACTATATTATTCGGATTTTAAGCCAAAAGAACTCCTTTTGTCCTTTCTATCAAAAAAGAAAATATTTCGAAAAAAAAAATGGCCGGCTACCCGCAGTTATAGTCCAGGAAAAATGGAGAGAGGTTTATGAAGAATATTTTGATCTAACGATCACAAATTCAAAACCTAATGATCAAAAAAAAAATGAGTGGCAAAACAAGACAGAAAAGTTATCCTTATAAGAGATCCAAGCAATCCTTTGCCTTTGATCATTAAGAAACAAAAAAGAAAAGATAAAAAGAAAGTTCGGTTGACAAAAGAAAGGAGAGAGAATTTACAAGATATGATCTATTTGTATCTAACCTATCAATTCATATTGAAAATAAAAAGAGAAATCTTTTATTCCGAAATGTTTTGATATACGAGGAGATGAATCTATTATTTTATTTCGATTTGCTACTTTTACTTGTTTTTTACTGAATTGAGTTGAGTGGATTTCCATACGCATAAATTCTTTTTTATGCGGACAAAAAAAGTTTCTTATGGATGTTCCATATACGTCTACTTTGACTCGAATGAACGTTCTGAAAAAGCTTTATTAAGCCATGCTGAAGAAAGAGAATTCTTGAATTTTTCCCTGCCGGAATTTCTTCTTCAGTTCAAGTTCATTTCAAAATACTTCAATCGGTACGCGCAAGAAATAGGCCAATTCGGCGGCTTTTTGCTCAATTTCACGCGGAGTCAAGTTCTCATCAGTACGCGTCAAGGGAACGTCCCCCTGTCCTTTTATTTCCATATAAAGGACACGACGAGCATAAATACCCTCTTTAACTTCTATTCGGATGGACTGAATATCTTTCATACGAAATCGTAGGAAGATACGACGATTTTTTCCAGGAAATCCCCAACGAAAAATACACACTATTCCTTCTTTTCTATCGAACCGGTCATAGCCACTACCTACATTCCACGAAATTGTGCACCACAAATAAGAACTAATAAAGAGACCTGCGATACCGTAGAAAGACATCACGATCCCTTGTGGAAAAAAAAGAATTTGTTGAGACGGAACTAAAGATATCCAATTCTTACCGAAATAACTGGAAGATCCAACTAATACGAATCCTAATGAACCTAAAAAAAGGATAAAGGCCCAGCAGAAATTACTTATTTTTCGAGACCCCACTATAAGTTCTATCCATATATGTTCTGATCGCCAACTCATACTAGATCCAGTTGCATTTTATTGGAATTGAGAAAACAGTCAAAATGAATTTGACTTTCCTTTTTTTCGTTTCCGAAGTAACTCTCATCAACTAGCGTTATGATGTAACCCTTTAGGAGTAATTCATCTAATTGGTTAGATCAAATTGGTTAGGTCTAAAATAAGAATATCCTTTTTATATGATCTCCTATAGATAGATTGACTTTCCATTTCATACATCCACCCCGATTCCGATCTATTTGAAAATTGCTATAATTTATTTATCCATATATTTACGCATACATAAGAGCTATGTTCGGAGGAAACCGCCATATTCTACTAAATAGATATCTGTGTTATCTATATCTAAGTCTTGAAAAAAAATAGATAAGATTCGCACCTATCGAATCTAAAAAATCTTGTTTTTTTGAACATGAAAAGATAAAGAAGCCATTGCAATTGCCGGAAATACTAGGCCCACTAAAGGCACAAAGAGAGAAGGTAAGTTGTTAAGAGTTGTCATAAAATGGGTACCTCGATTTAATATTTGTACCTGTTATTGTTAGAAAGATATGTTAGAATAATTACAATTCGTATATAATTATATTGAGTATATCTAAGTGAGTATATATTAAATAATAAGTGCAAGGAATGGATAATTAAATAAATGAGACTTATTCTTCTTTATCTTTCTACATGAAATATACGTATGATAATCTATTCTTGTCTTAAAATTCGAATCTTTTTTTTCTTTAATAAATAAAGAGTTTCTTACAAATTCCCGAAGGATTCGTTAGAATTCAATCCAACAACAGGATTCTTAGTCAAAATAGAGATTCTCAGAAGATATAGTCGAAAGAAACTCTATATCTATATTTTCTATATTTGAATTATATATACCATACATACGAAGCAAGAAGGAAAGATGACCCTCGGTTTCTTTTATTTGTCTTGACCAATTTGAATTTCGAAGGAGGAACAATTTTTTTTTATATTGTTGATAGGGGTTTCCTAATTAATAATCAGTAATATCGGTATAAAAAAAGAATTATCCACATGATTCTTTATACAATTTCGAATTCAATATTATTGATTATGTCACCAAAGAAAAAAGAAATTCTTCCTTAGAATTTGGACTTTGATTCCGATAAAATGCCTAATTGTTCGCTACAAATACAAAAATGTAACTAAATTAAAACAATTTTACTTTAGGCTCCACTTAACTTAATAAGTGAATTTTAATTCAAAGGAAAAAAAGCGTGAAGCTTAAATAACTCACTCAGAATACCCTTTAAAGGATTACGTGGTACGATTAGATCGAATAAGCCCTTATGGAATAAATATTCAGCCGCTTGTGAACCTTCAGGTACTATCTTATTCAATGTTTGTTCAATTACTCTTTTCCCTGCGAATGCAATGTAAGCATTAGGTTCGGCAATAATGATATCCCCCAACATCCCAAAACTAGCCGTTACCCCACCAGTAGTAGGGGATGTAAGGATTGATACATAGAATAACTTTTTATGGGATTGATAATCATATAAAGCGGCAGATATTTTAGCCATTTGCATCAAGCTCAAGCTTCCTTCTTGCATACGTGCTCCTCCGGAAGCACACACTAGAATCAGAGGT